TTGAGAGAGTGCTTGGATAATTGGTTTATATGGATCCTTCCTGGTTGAGACCACGCATAAAAATGACATTGCCATAAATTGACAAGGTAATATTTCCATTTATTCATCAAATGGAGCGTATTTTTTGATGCCAGAATGGATTTTCCTTGATATCGAACATAATGAATGAAAGGATCTTTGAACAACCATAGGGTGTTCGAACAATCATCATTAGGAAAAACTTCCCCAAGATGCTCTATTTTTCCATAGAAATTTATTCGTTCAAGAAAGACTCCAAAAGATGTTGATCGTAAATAAGAAGATTGGTTACGTAGAAAAAGTAAGATGGATTCGTATTCACTTATATATAAATTATATAGAAACAAGAAGAATCTCGGATTCCTTTTTGAAAGAATGGAAATCAATTTCTTTGGAGTAAGAAGACTATTCCAATACCCGTGGAGAAAAGACCTCAATAAATGCAAAGAAGAGGCATCTTTTACCCAATAACGAAGGACTTGAACCAAAATTTCCAGATGGATGGGGTGTGGTAGTAGTACATCTGACACATAATTTAAATGCGCAAATTTGTCCTCTAAAAAGGGAAATATTGAATGAATTGATCGTAAATTATGAGATTTGGCTATTTCTTTCCTCTCTAAGGAAGATATGAATCCTGTAGAAAATGGAATTTCCATAATGAGGACCAACCCTTCTAATAGCGTTTGAGAATACAAATTTTTATCGGACTCAAGAACTAGATTTTGGTTAGAATCATTAGCCAAAATGATCAAATGATTCTGTTGATCCATTCGAGTAATTAAACGTTTCACAATTAGTAAACTAGATTTATTGTCAGAACCTACCAAACTTAATTGTTTTAACCCATGATCATGAGCAAGTGCATAAATGTATTCCCGAAAGATAAGTGGGTATAGAAAGCTCTGTTGCCAAGAGCTATCTATTTCTAAATATTCTTCAAATTCCTTCATTTACAATAAAAAAATTTGTACTTGGATTTGAATTGAAGGGTAGGGGGTTTTTCGGGTTATAAAATGATACAAAGTGCGATATAGTCAAAACAAGGTATGTCTATTATAGAGCAAATACCATACCTCGGAGATAGATAGACTCATCAACAGACTCTCTAGCCTATCGGTTTCCTTCAAAACAGTTTCTGTTTATTTATAGGATAACTGGGTGGTTAGAAATCCTTTATTTTTCAACCCAATCGCTCTTTTGATTTTGGAAAGATCAAATAAAATATCTTGATCTTTATCAATATACTGCTTCTTCGACACACACATCCCCACCCAGAATGGGAATAACTAATAGTTAGGACTCATTAAAAAAATGGACAATCCACTTATGGGAAAAGCCTTTACCCGCGCAGGCACTAATTTTGTTTTAACCTTTAATTAGATCGGGTAATCATTCAAATTCAGAACAGAAGCTCGTTGCTTTTTTGTTTAGCTAGAATTTGATTGGGTCATAAGACTCTATCCATTTATTCACTCGACCCAATTTTGAATCCATTTTATTTTGTTCCACGCCAAGAATTCGAACAAGGTTTTGTATTGATCCCATAAGCATGAAATATTCTCAGAATTATCCATTGATACGACATGCTATTTTTTCCATTCATTCCTTTAGGATCAGTCGTAGTCTTACAAACCCTACCGATGGTATGTACGAATCGGGTGCTTCATACAAATGTGTAAAAGATGCTAGTCGCACTTAAAAGCCGAGTACTCTACCGTTGAGTTAGCAACCCCCAAAAAGAATTTGAAATTTGAATATAATATATTAGAATATGTAGATCCAATCGTAATCAAAAGAAAAAAAGCTTGAATTACACCATAGACTAAAACCATTCTATTCAACTAAACTGATAAACTGACAAGAATCTAATAAGAAAATAATAAGAAATAAAGCGCTAATCGATTTTAAATAAACAAAGAGAAATATATCATAAAAGAAAAATTCTTTTTGGTATTGTCCAAAGGCAACTTCCAGTATTCCAGCAAATTGATAATTTTGATGAAATGAAGGAAGTAAAGAAAAAACAAAACTTATCAAACAAAGATAAATGGATCTATTTATCTCCGATTATATTTATTTGATATACCGTTGTCAATAGAAATGCGAATAGAGAGAAAAGACCCCAATGAACAAAAAGCAAAAGAACAAAATTAATATGGAAGAATAAATTTCTATTTACTATTTATTCTCTATTATCACTATAATTATATATTTTTTTTTTAATAGAAAAAAATAACCAGGACTTGTCCGGAATTGACACTCCATAGATAAAAAGACATGGATCCAGAAGAGTAGAATTTAAAGAATAAATTAAGGAAGGGATAGGACAAATAAAGGTTTCTTTAATCAATCTATTTATTATTTTTAAACAAATATTATTCAATTTTAATATAATTATTAGAAATTGAATCCATTCTATATTATTAAGATTATTAAGCGAGATTAACCCCATTTGATTTATTATTCTTTTTTTTTTGATTTATTATTATTTGATTTCTTATTTGAGTTGCCCAACCGGTAAAGGTAATTTAAAATGAGATATATCTTCAATTACTTAATACTTAATTTATTCGCTATTTATGGTCTTTTTTGATCCATCTTATATTATATAAAATATAAATAATTATTTTCGTTCGAGAACATGGTAAAAGGTAAAAAAAAAGAGAGGGGAAAATTGTGGGGAAAAAGCCATACAAAACTATAATAGAATATTCCCTTTTTTATCTCATAAGTTGAAAATTGAATTTTGTTCAATTCATATTAATCAAGACACGGTTCTGTAAAAACACCTGCCCTTTTCAAAATATCATAAACAGTTCCTGTAAGCACCCCTTTCAAGGAAATGTAGAATAGCCGGAATATTAAAATAAAAAAGGGGTTGCTTATTTATCGGATCATAAAAAACCACCCTACATTCTCTTCGACGTCGAGCATCAATTGCAAGAATTCGATAAATGGTTCATTGGGATAGATGTAGCTGAACAACCCTCCCTAGAAACGTATATTCTCCTCTCGTACCGCTCGAGAAAGAAGGATTCTAAGCTTTTTCTATGTATAGAATTCTATTCTAATAGAAAATAGATCCATAGAATCACCAAATCAGCTAGATTCTTAATTGAAGCCCTTTTTTTCTTCTTTCCTGAAATGAAAAGAAAATCATTTTTTTTGAAATAACACGAAAAAAGATCTCTTCTTTATCAATTGAAATAGCACGAAGAAAATAACTAAGTTCGATTTAAACTGATGCAAGAGATGCTTTTGGTTGTTTTTGAAAAACAAAATCTCAATCAAAAGAATAGAAGTTCTCTATCTATCAGATAGATTGATCGGTTGTTATTGGAAATCATTCCGTCATAGTCTATTTTAACTACAACTAGTAGTTATATTTAGAATCGCAGATCTTAATCTAAAAAAATATTTAGATATTATATATGTTTGATAGCATATTAAGAATCATTAATAATAAGAAAATAAAATAATAATAAGAAAATAAAATTCACTAGACTTGTCGGACGTTATTCAACAAACTTACCTTTCATTTTGTATCTAATTTGATAGCGAGGATACTCTGGGACGGAAGGATTCGAACCTCCGAATAGCGGGACCAAAACCCGTTGCCTTACCACTTGGCTACGCCCCATTTTGATTTCTATTTGACACTAATAAACACTACTATTGGTATGGGTTGTTCGTCAATTCCAGCCAACATATTGATGAGTTGGATTCTTGCTAAGATTTTGACACGTCTAAATTTGAAATAGAGAATAAAAAAATTATTGATCATTATATAGAATTCAATTAAGATATTGTATGAATATATGATTTCTTCTATATCTCAAAAGAGAATAGAAGGATTTTCATTTTGATTGGATGAGTTCAAAGAAGGATTTTTTTTTTACTTTCTTCATTTTTCCCTTCTATACCATCAATAACATATTAATAACTCAATCAAAATACAATTACCTCCAAGAACAAAATGTTTGTTATGCTTAATATCTTTCGTTTAATCTGTATATGCCTTAATTCTGCCCTTTTTTCGAATAGTTTTTTCTTTACAAAATTGCCTGAGGCCTATGCTTTTTTGAATCCAGTCGTCGATGTTATGCCAGTAATACCTCTTTTCTTTTTTCTGTTAGCCTTTGTTTGGCAAGCTGCAGTAAGTTTTCGATAAAATCTTTATTAAAGACTGTCCTCACAAAATAAGAATTTTTTTTAGTGAATAAAAAAGAGGTTCTAGAGGTTCTAACAATTGATAGGATCAGATAATTCTTAGAGTATAAACCTTCAATTCAAATATTCAATATTCAAATTCTTGAATAGCCGTAAGAAATCTGAATCAACCCATTCCCATTTCCCTATTCTGACCCCCTTTCGTTTTGATCGAAAGACCCTATTTCGAGTTCCCACAATATGCGAGTATGAAAGAAATTGTTTTGTAATGATGGAGAATCTATTTTCTTTTTCTTAAAAAATGATTTGGAGATTCTGTATAATATAATGCTTACTCTCAAACTCCTTGTTTACACAGTAGTGATATTCTTTGTTTCTCTATTCATATTTGGATTCCTATCTAATGATCCAGGACGTAATCCTGGGCGCGAAGAATAGGAATCAAAAGGGTTTTTTCCTTCTTTTTTTAATTAGCATCTTTTTAGAATTTTTTTCTCATTCCCACCCCTATAAATAAAGAAAAAGGAAAAAAAAGAGATTCGAGAAATTCAAATTTGAAAGATAAATAAAATAACAAGGCATCACCCGATCGAAAAGGAAAGAGAGGGATTCGAACCCTCGGTACGAATAACTCGTACAACGGATTAGCAATCCGACACTTTAGTCCACTCAGCCATCTCTCCTGATTGAAAAAGGATAATTACTATGTTACATTCGACAAAAAAAGAAAGTTTGATTGAAACAAAATAGCCCCCCTTATTTATCTCTTTACTTTACATTTTATTATTCTATGATTAAGAATTCTTATA